GTTAATGTAGCTTAATAACAAAGCAAAGCACTGAAAATGCTTAGATGGATTATTTCGTATCCCATAAACAAAAGGTTTGGTCCTGGCCTTATAATTAATTGGAGGTAAGATTACACATGCAAACATCCATAAACCGGTGTAGAATCCCTTAAAGGACTAATAAGATTTAAGGAGAGGGTATCAAGTACATAAAATAGCTAAAGACACCTTGCCCAGCCACACCCCCACGGGACTCAGCAGTGATAAATATTAAGCAATAAACGAAAGTTTGACTAAGCTATACCTCTTAGGGTTGGTAAATTTCGTGCCAGCCACCGCGGTCATACGATTAACCCTAATTAATTATTCTCGGCGTAAAACGTGTTAATTGAACATACATTAATAGAGTTAAAATTCAACTAATATGTAAAAATTCATTGTTAGAACTTAAATACAACAACGAAAGTAACTCTAAATACTTCATAAAACACGATAGCTAAGATCCAAACTGGGATTAGATACCCCACTATGCTTAGCCCTAAACTATAATAATTGTTTAACAAAATTATTTGCCAGAGAACTACTAGCCACAGCTTAAAACTCAAAGGACTTGGCGGTACTTTATATCCATCTAGAGGAGCCTGTTCTATAATCGATACACCCCGCTTTACCTCACCATCCCTTGCTAATTCAGCCTATATACCGCCATCTTCAGCAAACCCTTAAAAAGGAATAAGAGTAAGCAAGAGAATAATCATAAAAACGTTAGGTCAAGGTGTAGCCAATGGGATGGAAAGCAATGGGCTACATTTTCTATTTAAGAGCATCACGACACCCTTTATGAAACTAAAGGGCAAAGGAGGATTTAGTAGTAAATTAAGAGTAGAGAGCTTAATTGAATAGAGCAATGAAGTACGTACACACCGCCCGTCACCCTCCTCAAGTTAAATTCACTTAATTATACATAATAACAAGTAATAAAATTTATTAGAGGAGATAAGTCGTAACAAGGTAAGCATACTGGAAAGTGTGCTTGGAATAATATCATAGTGTAGCTTACATAAAGCATCTGGCTTACACCCAGAAGAATTCATATATGAACACTCTGAACCAATTCTAGCCCTAACAATTATTAACCTAACAATACCCTAACATAAATTAAATCATTCATTACTAAAGTATTGGAGAAAGAAATTTACATCAGGAGCCACAGATATAGTACCGCAAGGGAAAGATGAAAGATCTAATTAAAAGTAAAAACTAGCAAAGACTAAACCTTGTACCTTTTGCATAATGAACTAACTAGAAAAACTCTAACTAAAAGAACTTTAGCTAGATACCCCGAAACCAAACGAGCTACCTAAAAACAATTTTATGAATCAACCCGTCTATGTAGCAAAATAGTGGGAAGATTTTTAGGTAGAGGTGAAAAGCCAAACGAGCTTGGTGATAGCTGGTTACCCAAAAAATGAATTTAAGTTCAACTTTAAACTTACTTCAAGAACTAAAAATCTTAACGTAAATTTAAATCATAGCCAAAAGAGGGACAGCTCTTTAGGAACGGAAAAACCTTTAATAGTGAATAATAAAAATTCTACTTTACCATTGTAGGCCTAAAAGCAGCCATCAATAAAGAAAGCGTTCAAGCTCAACATAAAACCCTGTCTAATTTCTAAATCCCATCTATTTCCTAAATTATAAATTGGGTTATTCTATAAAGCCATAGAAGAAACACTGTTAATATGAGTAACAAGAATCTATTCTCCTAGCACAAGTGTATAACAACCCGAATACCCATTGTTAATTATTATCAAATTAATAGACAACAACCACAAAACAAATTTATCTATNAACTAATTTGTTGACCCAACACAGGAATGCCTTAAGGAAAGATTAATCAAAATAAAAGGAACTCGGCAAACAAGGACCCCGCCTGTTTACCAAAAACATCACCTCTAGCATTTCGAATATTAGAGGCATTGCCTGCCCAGTGACTAAAGTTAAACGGCCGCGGTATCCTGACCGTGCAAAGGTAGCATAATCACTTGTTCCTTAATTAGGGACTCGTATGAACGGCTAAACGAGGGTCCAACTGTCTCTTATTTTTAATCAGTGAAATTGACCTTCCAGTGAAGAGGCTGGAATAACTCAATAAGACGAGAAGACCCTATGGAGCTTAAATTAATAAACTTACTTAAAATTCTACTTCACCTAATGGCACAAAAATAATATTTTAAATTTAAAATTTTGGTTGGGGTGACCTCGGAGAATAAAAAATCCTCCGAAAGAATTATAACCTAGACCAACAAGTCAACGTAACCTTAGTTCCAATTGACCCAAAAAATTTGACCAACGGACCAAGTTACCCTAGGGATAACAGCGCAATCCTATTTAAGAGTCCATATCGACAATAGGGTTTACGACCTCGATGTTGGATCAGGACATCCCAATGGTGCAGAAACTATTAATGGTTCGTTTGTTCAACGATTAAAGTCCTACGTGATCTGAGTTCAGACCGGAGAAATCCAGGTCGGTTTCTATCTATTAACAATTTCTCCCAGTACGAAAGGACAAGAGAAATAGAGCCACCTTCGCAAAAGCGCTCTTAACCAAATTTATGAAATCAATCTAAATAAAATAATACACTATTATTAATTACCTAGACCAGGTCATTAGGGTGGCAGAGCCGGGAAATTGCGTAAGACTTAAAACCTTGTCCTCAGAGGTTCAAATCCTCTCCCTAATAGTGTATTTCATCAACATCTTAACACTTCTAATCCCAATCCTAATCGCCATGGCTTTCCTAACATTAGTAGAACGCAAAATCCTAGGTTACATACAATTACGTAAAGGCCCTAACATTGTTGGGCCCTACGGAATCCTTCAACCATTCGCCGACGCCATAAAACTATTTATTAAAGAACCAATACGACCACTAACAACATCAATTGCATTATTCATTATTGCCCCAACCTTATCTCTCACACTAGCTTTAAGCCTATGAATTCCTCTACCTTTACCTTACCCATTAATTAACCTTAACCTAGGAATCTTATTCTTTTTAGCTACATCAAGTCTTTCAGTATATTCAATTTTATGATCTGGATGAGCCTCAAACTCAAAATACTCATTATTTGGTGCACTACGAGCAGTAGCCCAAACTATCTCATACGAAGTCACAATAGCTATTATTCTGCTATCAACCCTTCTACTGAGTGGCTCATTTTCCCTACAAACATTTATTCTTACTCAAGAACACACATGACTTATCGCCCCAGCCTGACCCATAGCTATAATATGATTTATCTCAACATTAGCAGAAACAAACCGAGCTCCATTTGACCTGACCGAAGGAGAATCAGAATTAGTCTCAGGCTTCAACGTTGAATATGCCGCAGGCCCATTTGCACTGTTTTTCATAGCTGAATACACTAATATTATTCTTATAAATGCATTAACATCAATCATCTTTCTAGGCCCTATTCACAATATTAACCTTCCAGAACTATACTCAACTAACTTCATAGCAGAAACCCTATTACTGTCATCTGCATTTCTATGAATCCGAGCATCATACCCACGATTTCGCTATGACCAACTAATACATCTACTATGAAAAAACTTTTTACCACTAACACTAGCATTCTGTATATGACATATCTCTCTACCAATATTTATAGCAAGCATCCCACCATACCTATAGAAATATGTCTGACAAAAGAGTTACTTTGATAGAGTAAATTATAGAGGTTTAAATCCTCTTATTTCTAGAATAACAGGAATTGAACCTAACCTAAGAATTCAAAATTCTTCGTGCTACCAATACACCATATCCTATTTAGTAAGGTCAGCTAATTAAGCTATCGGGCCCATACCCCGAAAACGTTGGTTTAAACCCTTCCCGTACTAATAAACCCCGCCACCCTAACCGTTATTTATCTCACTTTATTCTCAGGACCCCTAATCACTATATTCAGCTCAAACTTCCTAGTAATATGAGTAGGCCTAGAATTAAGCCTCCTAGCAATTATTCCACTATTAATTAACAAAAAAAATCCACGATCAACCGAAGCAGCAACAAAATACTTCCTAACACAAGCCACAGCATCAATAATTATTCTTCTAGCCATTACTCTCAATTACAAACAACTAGGAACATGAACATTTCAACAACAAACAGATAGCCTAATCATAATCCTTATACTAATTTCCCTATCTATAAAACTAGGACTAGCACCTTTCCACTACTGACTACCAGAAGTAACTCAAGGCATTGAACTTCATAAAGGACTAATTCTACTTACATGACAAAAAATTGCCCCACTGTCTATTCTATTTCAAATCCACAACCTAATTAACCCTTTCATCACCCTAACCCTCGCCATCCTTTCCATTTTTATAGGAGCATGAGGAGGTCTAAACCAAACACAAATACGAAAAATTATAGCTTACTCATCAATCGCTCATATAGGATGAATACTAGCTATCACTTCATTTAACCCCTCACTTATACTTCTAAACCTATTCATCTATATTATCCTTACAATCCCAATATTTATAATTCTCATAATAAATTCATCAACAACAATTAACTCAATTTCACTTCTATGAAACAAAACCCCAACAATACTAACAATAATATCTGTAATCCTCCTATCCCTTGGAGGTCTACCCCCACTAACAGGATTTTTACCAAAATGAATTATCATTACAGAACTTCTAAAAAATAATTGCACCATCTTAGCAACTATAATAGCTATAATAGCCCTACTAAATTTATTCTTCTACACACGCCTAATCTACTCAACCTCACTTACAATATTCCCAACAAACAACAACTCAAAAATAGTATATCTTATGACAAATCCCAAACATAATTTATTTATCCCCCTCCTTACAATCATAAGCTCGATAACACTCCCAATAGCACCACAACTAATCATGTAGAAGTTTAGGATATATAGTCCAAGAGCCTTCAAAGCCCTAAGAAGACAAACAAGTTTAACTTCTGCTAAGGACTGTAGGACTATATTCTACATCTATTGAATGCAAATCAATAACTTTCATTAAGCTAAGACCTCCCCTAGATTGGTAGGATTCAAACCTACGAAATTTTAGTTAACAGCTAAATACCCTAGTCTGGCTTCAATCTACTTCTCCCGCCTATCAGAAGAAGAGCGGGAGAAGCCTTAGTAGGGGAATCTCCTACACCTCCGAATTTGCAATTCGATATGAATATCACCTTAAGGCTTGGTAAAAAGAGGACTTAAACCCCTGTATTTAGATTTACAGTCTAATGCTCTATTCAGCCATCTTACCTACCTATGTTCATTAATCGTTGACTCTTTTCAACCAACCACAAAGATATCGGAACCCTGTATCTACTATTTGGCGCATGAGCAGGAATAGTAGGAACAGCACTAAGCATTTTAATTCGAACTGAACTAGGTCAACCAGGTGCACTCCTAGGTGATGACCAAATTTATAATGTTATTGTTACTGCCCACGCATTTGTTATAATTTTCTTTATAGTAATGCCAATAATAATTGGAGGCTTTGGAAACTGACTCGTACCATTAATAATTGGAGCCCCTGATATAGCATTCCCACGAATAAACAATATAAGCTTTTGACTTCTACCCCCATCATTCCTCCTATTACTAGCATCTTCCATAGTAGAAGCAGGTGCAGGAACAGGATGGACAGTCTACCCACCATTAGCCGGTAACTTAGCCCATGCTGGAGCATCAGTTGACCTAACTATTTTTTCTCTTCACCTAGCTGGTGTCTCATCTATTCTAGGTGCAATTAACTTCATTACAACTATTATTAACATAAAACCCCCAGCTATAACCCAATATCAAACCCCATTATTTGTATGATCTGTACTAATTACAGCTGTACTTCTACTCCTTTCACTCCCAGTACTAGCCGCAGGAATTACTATACTACTAACAGACCGAAACTTGAACACAACTTTCTTTGACCCTGCAGGAGGAGGTGACCCAATTCTTTACCAACATTTATTCTGATTCTTTGGTCACCCAGAAGTCTATATTTTAATTCTTCCAGGATTTGGAATTATCTCTCATGTAGTAACCTACTACTCAGGAAAAAAAGAACCATTCGGATACATAGGCATGGTATGAGCTATAATATCCATCGGATTCTTAGGATTCATTGTTTGAGCCCACCACATATTCACAGTAGGCCTAGACGTTGATACACGAGCTTACTTTACATCCGCCACCATAATTATCGCTATCCCAACTGGCGTAAAAGTATTTAGCTGACTTGCAACACTACACGGAGGTAATATCAAATGATCCCCCGCTATACTATGAGCTTTAGGATTTATTTTCCTATTTACAGTTGGAGGCCTTACAGGAATTGTCTTATCAAATTCCTCACTTGACATTGTACTCCATGACACATACTATGTAGTAGCCCACTTTCACTATGTTCTATCTATAGGAGCTGTATTTGCCATCATAGCCGGATTTGTTCACTGATTTCCACTATTTTCAGGCTACACCCTAGATGACACATGAGCCAAAGCCCACTTCGCAATTATATTCGTTGGAGTTAACATAACATTCTTCCCTCAACATTTCTTAGGACTCTCAGGCATACCTCGACGATACTCAGATTACCCAGACGCTTACACTACATGAAATACAGTGTCCTCAATAGGATCATTCATTTCACTCACAGCCGTTATCATAATAATTTTCATAATCTGAGAAGCTTTTGCCTCAAAACGAGAAGTTATATCAGTATCCTACTCTTCAACTAACCTAGAATGACTTCACGGCTGCCCACCCCCATATCACACATTTGAAGAACCTTCCTATGTAAAAGTAAAATAAGAAAGGAAGGAATCGAACCCCCTTAAACTGGTTTCAAGCCAATCCCATAACCTCTATGTCTTTCTCCATGAGATATTAGTAAAATAATTACATAACCTTGTCAAGGTTAAATCATAGGCTAAATCTATATATCTTACATGGCTTACCCATTCCAACTTGGCTTACAAGATGCTACATCCCCCATTATAGAAGAACTTATAAATTTTCATGATCATACATTAATAATCGTCTTTCTCATCAGCTCACTAGTACTCTACATCATCTCATCTATATTAACAACAAAACTAACACATACCAGTACTATAGACGCCCAAGCAGTCGAAACTATTTGAACAATTTTACCAGCTGTAATCCTCATTATAATTGCACTCCCATCCCTACGTATTTTATATATAATGGATGAAATTAACAACCCAGTACTTACAGTAAAAACTATAGGTCATCAATGATATTGAAGCTACGAATACACAGACTACGAAGATTTATGCTTTGATTCTTATATAGTACCTACAAATGACCTTAAACCAGGCGATTTTCGACTACTAGAAGTAGATAACCGAGTTACTCTCCCAATAGAGTTACCGATTCGTATACTTATTTCATCCGAAGATGTCCTACATTCATGAGCTGTCCCATCACTAGGACTAAAAACTGACGCTATTCCAGGACGTCTAAACCAAGCAACAATTACATCTAATCGTCCAGGATTATTTTACGGTCAATGCTCAGAAATCTGCGGCTCTAACCATAGTTTTATACCTATTGTTCTTGAAATAGTACCATTAAAATATTTCGAAAACTGATCATCCTCAATAATCTAAATTCACTGCGAAGCTTAAAGCGTTAACCTTTTAAGTTAAAGTTAGAGACTTCAAATCTCCACAGTGATATGCCACAATTAGATACATCAACGTGATTCATTACTATCGTTTCATCAATAATTACCTTATTTATCTTATTTCAACTAAAAATTTCTTTACAGTCATTTCCTCTATCACCCTCATCAAAAACAATCCAAACACTAAAAACAAAAAACCCTTGAGAATCAAAATGAACGAAAATTTATTTGCCTCTTTCATCACCCCTACAATAATAGGTCTGCCAATTGTTGTGACTATCATTATATTTCCATCAATTCTATTTCCATCATCTGAACGCTTAATCAGTAACCGCCTTCATTCATTCCAACACTGACTTATTAAACTTATCATTAAACAAATAATATTAATTCATACCCCCAAAGGACGTACATGATCACTTATAATTGTCTCACTAATTATATTCATCGGATCCACAAACCTTTTAGGCCTATTACCTCACACATTTACACCAACAACCCAACTATCTATAAATCTAAGCATAGCAATTCCATTATGAGCTGGAGCAGTAATCCTAGGCTTCCGACACAAACTAAAAAGCTCACTAGCTCACTTTCTCCCACAAGGAACCCCAATTTCACTAATTCCAATACTGATTATTATTGAAACGATCAGTCTCTTTATTCAACCAATAGCTTTAGCAGTACGACTAACAGCAAATATCACTGCAGGCCACCTCCTTATGCACCTAATCGGAGGGGCCACCCTAGTACTAACAAATATTAGCCCACCCACCGCTATAATCACATTTATCATTCTTCTACTTCTCACAGTATTAGAATTTGCCGTAGCATTAATCCAAGCTTATGTATTTACACTGCTTGTAAACCTTTACTTACATGATAACACATAATGACCCACCAAACACATGCATATCACATAGTAAACCCTAGTCCATGACCACTAACAGGAGCCTTCTCAGCCCTCTTACTTACGTCCGGACTAGTAATATGATTTCATTATAATTCAACTTCACTACTTTCTATAGGTCTACTAGCAAATATCCTAACAATATATCAATGATGACGAGATATTATTCGTGAAGGTACGTACCAAGGACATCATACTCCTATTGTCCAAAAAGGACTCCGATACGGAATGATTCTATTTATTGTATCTGAAGTATTCTTTTTTGCTGGGTTTTTCTGAGCATTCTATCACTCCAGCCTTGTACCTACACACGATCTTGGAGGCTGCTGACCACCAACAGGAATTTCACCCCTTAACCCCCTCGAGGTCCCACTTCTCAATACATCAGTACTTCTGGCTTCAGGCGTATCTATTACCTGAGCCCACCATAGCCTAATAGAAGGGAAACGAAATCATATAAACCAAGCCCTTCTCATCACCATCACCCTAGGACTCTATTTTACTTTACTCCAAGCCTCAGAATACTTTGAAACATCATTCTCCATTTCAGACGGCATTTATGGATCCACATTCTTCATAGCAACAGGATTCCACGGCCTTCATGTAATTATTGGATCAACCTTTCTCATCGTATGTCTCCTACGACAACTCAAATTTCACTTTACATCAAAACACCACTTTGGATTTGAAGCAGCAGCATGATACTGACATTTCGTAGACGTAGTATGACTTTTCCTGTACGTTTCCATCTATTGATGAGGATCTTACTCTCTTATTATAACTAATATAACTGACTTCCAATCAGTAGATTCTGTAACCAACGGAAGAGAGTAATTAATTTATTTATTATTATTTCTATTAACACCTTTCTATCATTAACCCTAATTCTAATTGCATTCTGACTGCCCCAAATAAACCTATACTCAGAAAAAGCCAACCCATATGAATGTGGCTTTGACCCAACAAGTTCAGCACGATTACCTTTTTCAATAAAATTTTTTCTTGTAGCCATCACGTTTCTCCTATTTGATCTAGAAATTGCTCTTCTATTACCTCTACCATGAGCCATTCAATTTACAAACACTACAACAACAACCCTAACAGCCTTTATCCTAGTTACTATCTTGTCCCTAGGCCTATGTTATGAATGAACACAAAAAGGCCTAGAATGAACAGAATAGTGGTAATTAGTTTAAACAAAATTAATGATTTCGACTCATTAGATTATGGTATCTACCATAATTACCAAAAATGCCATCTACTTTTCTTAACCTAATAGCCTCCTTCATCCTATCACTTCTAGGAACTCTGATATTCCGCTCTCACCTAATATCCACCCTTCTATGTCTTGAAGGTATGATATTATCTTTATTTATCATGATCTCAATAATAACCCTAAATTCTTACTCCATAGTTTCCATGCCTATCCCCATCACAATTATAGTATTTGCAGCATGCGAAGCAGCAGTAGGATTAGCTCTACTAGTCAAAGTCTCAAATACATATGGAACTGACTATGTTCAAAACCTAAACCTCCTTCAATGTTAAAAATTATTATCCCCTCAACCATACTTCTTTTAATAACATGACTATCCCCACCTAAAATAGTCTGAACAAACATTACATCTCACAGCTTCGTAATTAGTATTATCAGCCTATCTCTTCTATGGCAAAACGACGAAAATTTCCTTAACTTCTCAACTATCTTCTCCTCAGACCCTCTATCCTCACCATTAACTATCTTAACTACTTGACTTCTACCACTAATACTTATAGCCAGTCAGAATCATCTGAAAAAAGAAAAACCCTCACACCAAAAATTTTATATCTCCATATTAATTAGCTTACAAATTCTTTTAATTATAACTTTTTCAGCAACTGAACTAATCATATTCTACATTCTATTTGAAGCCACCTTAATCCCAACACTAATTATCATTACCCGATGAGGCAACCAAACAGAACGATTAAATGCAGGGATTTACTTTCTCTTCTATACACTTATCGGCTCTATTCCCCTCCTAATTGCCCTCATCTATATTCAAAACTTAATAGGCTCATTAAACTTTACAATCCTATTACTTATAGCCAACCCAATAAACTCTTCCTGATCTAATAACATATTATGATTAGCGTGTATGCTAGCATTCCTCATCAAAATACCACTATATGGAGTTCACCTGTGACTTCCCAAAGCACATGTAGAAGCTCCAATCGCGGGCTCCATAATCCTAGCAGCTATTCTCTTAAAACTAGGTGGATATGGTATAATACGAATCTCAATCATCCTAGACCCATTAACAAAACATATAGCTTACCCTTTCATTATTCTATCTATCTGAGGGATAATTATAACAAGTTCTATCTGCCTTCGACAGACAGATCTAAAATCACTCATCGCCTACTCCTCAGTAAGCCACATAGCCCTAGTAATCTCATCTATTATAATCCAAACACCATGAAGCTTTACAGGAGCTTCAATACTTATAATCGCCCATGGACTGACCTCCTCCCTTCTATTTTGCCTAGCAAACTCAAATTATGAACGAATTCATAACCGAACTATAATTATAGCCCGAGGCTTACAAACAATTTTCCCCCTAATAGCAATACTATGATTACTAGCTAGCCTGGCTAACCTAGCTTTACCACCATCAATTAACCTTATAGGAGAACTATTTATTGCTATATCACTGTTTTCCTGATCTAACTTCTCTATTATCCTCATTGGAATTAACATTGTAATCACAGCTATATATTCAATATATATAATTATTACTACACAACGAGGGAAACCAGTAAATCACATAAACAACCTTCAACCCTCCCACACTCGAGAATTAACTCTAATATTTCTCCATATCCTCCCTCTGGCACTTCTCACTATAAACCCGAAACTTATCTCAGGACTAACAATATGTAGATATAGTTTACAAAAAAACATTAGATTGTGAATCTGATAACAGGAAATTGATCCTCCTTATCTACCAAGAAAGAATGCAAGAACTGCTAATTCATGCCTCCATGTCTAACCACATGGCTTTCTTACTTTTATAGGATAAAAGCAATCCATTGGTCTTAGGAACCAAAAATCTTGGTGCAACTCCAAATAAAAGTAATTAATACAATCACATCATCAATCTTAACAATTTTTATTATTCTTATAACCCCTATACTAATTTCCCTAACAAACCTGACAAAACATATAAACCTGCCACTCTACGCCACCGCATCAATCAAATTTTCATTTTTCCTTAGCTTATTACCCTTACTTTCATTTTTCCATCAAAATACAGAATATATGATCGCCAACTGACACTGAATCTCCATTAATTCCATTAATATTACAATAAGTTTCAAAATTGACTACTTCTCTATTTTATTTTTATCAGTATCGTTATACGTCACATGATCTATTATACAATTCTCTTCATGATATATACATTCAGACTATCATATCAACCGATTTATCAAATACCTAACGATATTCCTAATTACTATAATTATTTTAACCTCAGCTAACAATTTATTCCAACTGTTCATCGGCTGAGAAGGAGTAGGAATTATATCTTTTCTTCTTATTGGCTGATGGTATGGACGAGCTGACGCAAATACATCCGCCCTACAAGCCATCCTATACAACCGAATCGGAGATGTAGGCTTCATTCTAGCCATAACATGGTACTATCTAAACATAAACTCCTGAGATCTCCAACAAATTCTACTTACCAATGACAACAATCTAATTCCTTTAATAGGACTATTAATTGCAGCTACAGGAAAATCAGCCCAATTCGGTCTTCACCCCTGACTTCCCTCAGCTATAGAAGGGCCTACACCAGTATCAGCCCTACTGCACTCCAGTACTATAGTTGTAGCAGGCATTTTCTTACTTATCCGATTTCACCCACTCATATCAAACAACAATACAATCCTGACAATAATAATATGCCTTGGGGCCCTAACCACACTATTCACAGCCATCTGCGCACTTACACAAAATGATGTGAAAAAAATTGTAGCCTTCTCCACATCAAGCCAACTAGGCCTAATAATAGTAACTTTAGGAGTTAATCAACCCTACTTAGCCTTTCTTCATATCTGCACACACGCATTCTTCAAAGCCATATTATTTATGTGCTCAGGATCAATTATCCATAACTTAAACGACGAACAAGACATTCGAAAAATAGGAGGCATTATAAAAATTATACCATTCACATCATCCTGCCTCATTATTGGCAGCCTAGCCTTAACAGGAATACCATTCCTAACAGGGTTCTATTCTAAAGACTCCATCATTGAATCTATAAACACCTGTAATGCCAACGCCTGAGCCCTACTAATCACACTCATAGCCACATCAATAACAGCTATGTACAGCATCCGAATCATTTACTTTGTCGCTATAACAAAACCCCGATACCCCCCTATAATTATCATTAACGAAAATAACCCTAACTTAATTAATCCTATTAAACGACTAGCCCTAGGCAGCATCCTAGCCGGCTATGTTATCTCTAATAGCCTTCCCCCAACTAACATTCAAGTCCTTACAATACCATGATACCTAAAAATCTTAGCCCTACTAATCTCCATCCTAGGATTCTTAATTGCCCTAGAACTTAACAACCTGACCCTAAAATTCTCAGTACACAAAATTAAACCACACTCAATATTCTCAACCTCACTAGGCTTCTTTCCATCTATTCTTCACCGAATGATTCCCCTAAAATCTCTTGATCCTAGCTTCAAAGTATCCCTAGGACTTCTAGACATAATCTGACTAGAAAAATCTATCCCAAAATCAACTTCATTCATTCACACCCTCACATCCAAAATATTAACTAGCCAAAAAGGAATAATTAAACTGTACTTCCTATCGTTCATAATTACCATTATCCTAGTTGCTATAATTTACATAATTAATCCCGAGTGATCTCAATAATAATAAAAATACCTGCAAATAATGCTCACCCAGCCACAACCATTATTCAAGTAGCACAACTATACATTGCTGCAACCCCAATACCACCCTCCAATATAATTCCTACATCATCAACCTCACACATTATTCAATCACTCAAACTACCCACACCAACTGATTCAACCTTACTTCAACCATCAACCAATCACACAAAAGACAACTCTATTAAAAGCCCAACAACCAAAAAACTAAAAAACAATCAACTAGAACCCCAAGTCTCAGGATATTCCTCAGTAGACATAGCCGTTGTATATCCAAACACAACTATTATACCACCCAAATAAATTAAAAACACCAACAAACCTAAAAACGAACCCCCAAACCCTAAAATTATAAAACAACCAACAAACCCACTAACAATTAAACCTAATCCCCCATAAATAGGCGAAGGCTTCAACGCTAACCCAATACAACCACCCAAAAATACTAAACTTAAAATAAAAATATAATTATTCATTATTTCTACACAGCACATAACTGTGACCAATGACATGAAAAATCATCGTTGTAATTCAACTATAGAAACCCTCAATGACTAACATCCGAAAAACTCACCCACTACTCAAAATTATCAACCACTCATTCATTGACCTACCTGCTCCATCCAATATCTCATCATGATGAAACTTCGGCTCTCTACTAGGAATCTGCCTAATAATCCAAATCATTACAGGTCTATTCCTGGCAATACACTACACATCAGACACCATAACAGCATTCTCATCAGTAACACATATCTGCCGAGACGTAAACTACGGATGAGTAATCCGATATATGCACGCAAATGGAGCATCAATATTTTTTATTTGCTTATTCCTTCATGTAGGACGAGGAATATATTATGGATCCTACACATTCATAGAAACATGGAATATTGGAGTAGTCCTACTTTTCGCAGTAATAGCAACCGCATTCATGGGCTATGTACTTCCATGAGGACAAATATCCTTCTGAGGAGCAACAGTCATTACAAACTTACTCTCAGCAATTCCATATATTGGAACTACACTAGTAGAATGAATTTGAGGGGGGTTCTCAGTAGATAAAGCAACACTAACACGCTTTTTTGCATTCCACTTCATCCTCCCATTCATTATAGCAGCTCTAGTTATTGTTCACCTTCTATTTCTTCACGAAACAGGCTCTAATAACCCAACAGGCTTAAACTCTGACTCAGATAAAATCCCATTCCACCCATACTATACAATTAAAGACATTCTTGGAGCTATCATAATAATTACTCTCCTAATGATACTAGTACTATTCTTCCCAGACTTACTAGGAGACCCCGACAACTATACACCAGCCAACCCACTAAACACCCCTCCCCATATCAAGCCAGAATGATATTTCCTCTTTGCCTATGCCATCCTACGATCCATCCCTAACAAACTTGGAGGAGTCTTAGCCCTAATCCTCTCCATTTTAATCCTAACATTAATACCCCTACTCCACACCTCAAAACAACGAAGTCTTACATTTCGTCCAATCACACAAACCCTTTACTGAATCTTAGTAGCTAACCTACTAGTGCTAACTTGAATCGGAGGCCAACCAGTAGAACACCCATTCATCATCATTGGCCAACTAGCATCAATTAGCTACTTCTCTATCATCCTCATCCTAATACCGGTCTCAGGAATTATCGAAGACAATCTACTCAAATGAAACCTATGTCCTAATAGTATAAACCATTACTCTGGTCTTGTAAACCAAAAATGAAGAACTAATCTTCTTAGGACATCAAGAAGAAGGAATACTATCTTTCCCCGCCATCAACACCCAAAGCTGATATTCTTACTAAACTACTTCTTGCGTACATAAAATTATCTAGTACACTAAAACATTTATGTATATCGTACATTAAATTATATTCCCCAAGCATATAAGCTAGTATTATTGAATTAATGTAACAAGACATAAATTGTAAATTCCACATATAACCTTAACAACATGTCTATTATTCAAATATATTAAGTTAATGTTTTTAAGACATACCTGTGTTATCTTACATACACCATTACCGTCATAAACCTTTCTTTTCCACATGACTATCCCCTTCCACATTTGGTCTCAATTTCTACCATCCTCCGTGAAACCAACAACCCGCCCACCTATACCCCTCTTCTCGCTCCGGGCCCATACAACTTGGGGGTAGCTATACTGAAACTTTATCAGACATCTGGTTCTTACTTCAGGGCCATTAAATGCGTTATCGCCCATACGTTCCCCTTAAATAAGACATCTCGATGGTACGGGTCTAATCAGCCCATGCCCAACATAACTGTGGTCTCGCACATTTGGTATTTTTAACTTTTAGGATGCCTTCAATCAACATAGCCGTCAAGGCTTGAAAGTCAGCACAACATCTAACCGCACCAACGTTTAAGAATCATTTATCCACATAATCAAGCTCCAAAGACATTTTAATTAATGCTTGAATGACATACGAACCATCAAACCCCCTTACCCCCTAAAAAATGCCAAACCCCAAAAACATTTCTCCTCCACCAATCACGGCAGCTCCCACATTCTAGTAGTCCACAAAATATAACTTTAATTTTAGTATTAACCAAATTATATCTCTTACCCACCCCACCAAGCAAGACTTATAGGATTTAAATTTCAAAACATTTTAA